AGTTATTTATGCGAATCTACTGGGGAATTTATGGATTGAGAGGTTTTGGCTAGGTTAGGTTTTCTGTTTATTGGATTTTACTAATACTAAAATTTAAGTTAAATTTTGTGTACTACTAGAATGGATAAGAGCCTCTAAAGGAAAGTTTGGTTTTTCTTTCTTTTCTTTATTTTAATGTTTTTGGGGTTTGGCATTAAAATTTTTTGGGGGCGGGGGGGGGTTTGGAAGTGTATTTTTAGTAGTTTTAAAATATTATGTCTTACAAACATGAATAATTAGCCTTTCGGGATTGGTTTATGGGGATAAATGATCCTTAACTAGAAGGTTCGCATGGACTTTGTGCTGTCCTTCATGCCTTGACGGCTATGTTGAGTGAAGGCATCCGAAAATTAAAAAATACCAAATGTCTGTAATTTAAAGTTATGTTGGTTGCAGGTTAAATAGACCCGTTACCATCGAAATGTCTTATTTAAGGGGAACGTATGGACGATGAACCAATTGATGGCCCTGAAGTAAAAACCAAATGCCTGATAAAGTTTCAGTTTAGTTACCCCCAAGTGTAATGGGCCCGGAGCGAGAAGAGGGGGACTTGGTGGGCGGGTTGATGGTTTCTCGGAGGATGGTAGAAATTGAGACCAAATGGGGAAGGGGATAGACATATGGAAGAGAAAGGTTTATGACTTGGATGGTGTATGTCTAATAACACAGATATGTCTTAGAAACATTAATAATATGTATATTTATAATATTCATGGTTTATTTAAGGTTTTGTTGAGATTAGGTATAATGACTTGATTCATTAGTGTTATATACTTGCTTATATGCTTGGGGTAAATAATTTAATGTACGATATACATTAATGTTTTAATGTACTATATAATTTTATGTACTGTTCAAGAAGTAGTTTAAGTAGAATATCAGCTTTGGGTGTGATGAGGGATGAAGATCCTTCTTCTTGATGCCCTGAGAAGATTGATTCTTCATTTTTGGTTTACAAGGCCAAGGTAATTGTTATACTATCAGGACTAAGTTTCATTTTAGCATTTTGTCTTCAATGATTCCGGAAATTGGTATGAGGATGAGGATGATTGAGAAGTAGCTGATGGAGGCTAATTGGCCGATGATGATAAATGGGTGTTCGACTGGTTGGCCTCCAATTCATGTTAAAATAAGTAGGTTGGCTACAAGGATTCAATAGAGGGTTTGGGTAATTGGACGGAATGTAAGGCTACGTTGCTTGGAAGTATGAAGAAATGGTAGGAAAGCTAAAATTAGGATAGATAAGATTAGGGCTACTACTCCTCCTAATTTATTGGGAATAGAGCGTAGAATAGCGTAAGCGAATAGGAAATACCATTCTGGTTTAATGTGTGGTGGGGTGTTTAAGGGGTTAGCAGGTGAATAGTTGTCTGGGTCTCCTAGGAGGTCTGGGAAGAATAGGACTAAGATTATTAGTAGGAGTAGTAGTATGAAGATTCCTAGGAGGTCTTTAATAGTGTAGTAGGGGTGGAATGGAATTTTGTCTGCGTTGGAGTTTAGGCCTGTTGGGTTGTTAGATCCTGTTTCGTGAAGGAATAGGAGGTGGACAATTGCTAGAGCTGCAATAATAAAGGGGAGGATAAAATGGAATGCGAAAAAGCGTGTTAAAGTTGCTTTGTCTACTGAGAAGCCACCTCAGATTCATTCTACTAGGGTGGTCCCGATATAAGGAATAGCTGATAGAAGATTAGTAATTACTGTGGCTCCTCAGAATGATATTTGTCCTCATGGGAGTACGTATCCTATGAATGCAGTTGCTATGACTGCAAATAGAAGAATTACTCCGATGTTTCATGTTTCTAGGAAAGTATAGGATCCGTAGTATATTCCTCGTCCTACATGAAGAAATAAGCAGATAAAGAATATGGAAGCTCCGTTGGCGTGTAAGTATCGAATTAATCAACCATAATTCACGTCTCGGCAGATATGGGTGACTGATGAGAATGCTGTTATTGTATCGGATGTATAGTGTATAGCTAGAAATAAGCCTGTAATGATTTGAATAATAAGGCATAGGCCTAATAGAGAGCCAAAGTTTCATCATGATGAAATGTTGGATGGGGCAGGTAAGTCAATGAAGGCATGATTAATAATTTTAAGTAAGGGGTGAGTTTTTCGGATGTTTGTCATTGGGTTTCTATAGTTGAATTACAACGATGATTTTTCATGTCATTGGTCACAGTTAAATGCTGTGTAGAAATAATGACAAATTATATGTTTATTTTAAGTTTACTATTTTTAACTGGTTGTTTAGGTTTAGCGCTTAAGCCTTCACCAATTTATGGGGGACTAGGTTTAATTATTAGTGGTTGTATTGGGTGTCTAATAGTTTTAGGGTTTGGTGGGTCATTTTTAGGTTTAATAGTGTTTTTAATTTATTTAGGTGGAATATTAGTTGTGTTTGGTTATACAACTGCGATAGCTACTGAGGAGTACCCGGAGACTTGAAGTTCTAATTGGTTAATTTTTAGTTTTTTAGTTTTAGGTCTTTTTATGGAGTTGACAGTGTTCTATTTGCTTAATTTTTATGATGAGGTTGAGTTAGTTGATTTTGGTAATTTAGGTGACTGGTTAATATATGAGGTTGATGATATTGGTGTTATGTTAGAGGGTGGAATTGGGGTTGCGGCTATGTATAGTTGTGCTACTTGGATAATGGTAGTGGCTGGGTGGTCTCTATTTGCTGGAATTTTTATTATTATTGAAATCACTCGGGATTAATAATATAGATGGTGAAGATAAGTGAGATAGTGATTAGGAAAGATAGAAAGTATAATTTGACTAGTCCTTTTTGATTGGTTATTATTTTAGATAGGTGGGCGTGTGTAATTGAAGTAGATTTTGGGATGGATTTTTCTAATCATACTGTGTCTAGGAGGTTTGAGGATAATTTATAACTTGGGTTTAGGGTTTTTTGGGGAATAATACGGTGAATAATTGATGGGAAATATCCTAGTGAAGTTGAGAAAGATGCAGGTTTGGAGGGGGATTTTATAGAGAGTTTTGAGGTTAGGTTGTTAAGTTCTAGGGCTATAGCAAAACCTAAGATTGAGATAAGTAGGGCTGTTAATTTAATATATCATGGTATTGTGAGGACTGGGATGTTTGTTGGGGGGATATTGAGTGAGATAAGAAAACCAGCGAAGATACTTCCTAATGCTAGTCGTTTAATAGGGTTGATGAGGTCTGGGTTACTTTCGTCTATAATGATTAGTGGGGAGTAGCGTGGTTTTGTCATGGTGACAAAGTAGATGATTCGTATGCTGTATATGGCGGTTATGGATGTGGCGATTAAAGTGACTATTAGGGCTCAGGCGTTGGTGTTGCACGTGTTAATAGATTCAATGATAAGGTCTTTTGAGTAAAAGCCTGTTAGGAATGGTATTCCCGTTAAGGCTAGACTGCCAATGATGAAGCAGGTTGATGTATATGGTATGGTTTTTATTATGCTGCCTATTTTTCGGATATCTTGTTCGTCGTTTAGATTATGAATAATTGATCCGGAGCACATAAATAATATAGCTTTAAAGAATGCGTGAGTGCAGATGTGGAGGAAGGCTAAGTGGGGTTGGTTGATTCCTAGAGTTACTATTATTAGTCCTAGTTGACTGGATGTAGAAAAAGCTACAATTTTTTTAATGTCATTTTGGGTGAGGGCACAAATTGCTGTAAATAATGTGGTGATGGCTCCGAGGCATAGTATAGCTGTTATAATAGTACTGTTGTTTGAGGTTAGAGGGTGGAATCGAATTATTAGGAAAATACCTGCAACAACTATAGTGCTTGAGTGTAGTAGGGCGGAAACAGGGGTTGGTCCTTCTATAGCTGATGGGAGTCATGGATGGAGTCCAAATTGGGCTGATTTTCCTGTGGCTGCAATTAGGAGTCCTGCGAGTGGTACTAGGTCACTGCTATTAGTTAAGAAAATTTGTTGAAGTTCTCAGGAGTTTATGTTAAGGCAGAATCAGGCTATGGCTAAAATGAAGCCTACATCTCCGATTCGGTTATATAGGATTGCTTGTAAAGCTGCTGTATTAGCATCTGCCCGACCATATCACCATCCGATTAGTAAGAATGATATAATTCCTACTCCTTCTCAGCCGATGAAAAGTTGAAATAAATTGTTAGCTGATGTTAGGATTAATATAGTGATAAGAAATAGCATTAGGTACTTGATGAATCGATTGATATTAGGGTCTGAGTGTATGTATCATGAGGAGAACTGTATAATTGATCAAGTTACATATAGGGCTACGGATAAAAATAGGATTGAGAAATAGTCAATTTTAAAGCTTATTGTAAGTTTAACAGAGTTAATAGTTATTCAATGTCAGTTGGTGATTATATATTCTGTGTTGTAGCGGAAAAATAGTAGTAGGGGCAGGATGCTTAGGAAAAATGAGAATTTAATTGATGAGGTAGCATATGATGGGTAGTTAATGAATTTAATAAAGTTTGTTATTGGGATAATAATGGGGGTTGTAAGTAAAATAAGGATAATAAGGATCGAGGTTGTTATTATGTTAATTACTTTTATTTGGAATTGCACCAAGGTTTTTGGTTCCTAAGACCAATGGATTACTTCTATCCTATAAAAGTAAGAAAGCCATATTTTTAAATATGGAGGCAGGAATTAGCAGTTCTTGCATACTTTCTTGGTAAATAAAGAGTTTGATCTCTTGTTATTAGATTCACAGTCTAATGTTTTTTGTAAACTATATCTACATGATGTTAGACCTGTAATGAATTTGGGGTTGGTTGTTAGTAGGATAAGGGGAATAATGTGGAGGGCTATAAGTGTAAGTTCTCGTGTATGTGATGGTTGTAGATTGTTTATATGGTTGGTTAGTTTACCTCGTTGGGTTGTGATTACCATATATATTGTGTATATTCCTGTGATAATGATATTAATTGCTATGAGGATGATAGAAGGGTTTGATCAGGAAAATATTGATATAACGATGAAAAGTTCTCCTACAAGGTTAATTAGTGGTGGAAGGGCTAGGTTGGCTAGACTTGCCAATAGTCATCATGTGGCTATTAGTGGGAAGATTATTTGTAGGCCTCGGGCTATAATTATGGTTCGGCTGTGGATTCGTTCATAGTTGGTATTTGCTAGACAGAATAGGAGTGATGAAGTTAGGCCATGGGCGATTATTAGAACTGTAGCTCCTATAAAACTTCATGGTGTTTGAATTATAATGGCCGCAATGACTAGGGCTATATGACTGACAGATGAATAGGCAATTAAAGATTTTAGGTCTGTTTGGCGAAGACAAATTGAGCTGGTTATTACCATACCTCATAAAGAAAGTATAATAAATGGATAGGCTATGTTTTTTGTTAGTGGGTCTAGGATAATTGAGATTCGTATTATACCATAGCCTCCTAGTTTTAGGAGAATGGCTGCTAGAATTATGGAGCCTGCGATTGGGGCTTCTACGTGGGCTTTTGGAAGTCATAAGTGAACGCCGTATAGGGGTATTTTAATTATAAATGCTATTATACATGCAAGTCATAAAATGTTATTAGATCATAATGAATCTATAGAGTGCGCTGTGAGGGATAGAATTAAAAAGTTTAGTGTTCCTATTGAATTTTGAATTGAAATAAGAGCAATTAGAAGGGGGATGGAACCTACTAGTGTATAGAATAGGAAATAAATTCCTGCATTTAGGCGTTCTGTTTGGTTTCCCCATCGTGTAATAATAATTAGTGTGGGGATTAGAGTGGCTTCAAATAGGATATAAAATAGAATAAGTTCTGTTGCTGAAAATGTTATGATAAGTAATGTTTGTAGGCTAATTAATATGGAAATATAAAGTTTTTGGTGAATTACAGGTTCTTTTTTTATGTGGTTCTGGCTGGCTAGTACTATTAATGGTAGCAGTCAGGTTGTTAAAATGATTAATGGTGTAGATAGAGGGTCGGAAGAGAATAAAATTGAGAAGTTTAGGTAATTTTCATCATTTTGTCATAATAGGGTTAGGCTTAATAAGCTTACTAAGAAACTATAAGAGGTTACGTTAGTTCAGATTTTTTTATTTTTTGACAGTCATGTTAATGGTAGGAGTATTAGGGATGGAAAGATAATTTTTAGCATTGTAGGAGGTTAAGATTTTGTACGTAGTCGGTTCCGTATGTATTTGATACTTTTACTAGAAGAGCTAGTCCTACTGCTGCTTCGCAGGCTGCGAATACTAAGATAGTAATAGGAATAGGCATTGAAATTATGGAGTTGGAATTTAGTGTGGATATTGAGGTTATGATAAATAGAGATAATATTATTCCTTCTAGACATAGGAGAGTAGACATAAGGTGAGAGCGAAATATAAGGGTGCCTAAGAGTGATAGAGTAAATGCTATAGTTAAATTAAGGAAAGCAGATGTCATTGTTGGTAATTATGACTATAATCATAATCTAATGAGTCGAAATCATTAATTTTATTTAAACTAATTACCAGTTATTCTGTTCATTCTAATCCTTTTTGCGATCACTCATAAGTAAGGCCTAGAGCTAAAATTGTAACTAGAATGAAGGCTGCTGTTATTATTGTATATATATTGGTTGTTTGAATTGCTCATGGAAGGGGTAGTAGTAGGGCAATCTCTAAGTCAAAGAGTAGGAATGTAATTGCTACTAGAAAGAATTTTATTGAGAAGGGTAGACGTGCGGAACTTGTTGGGTCAAATCCGCATTCGTATGGGTTTGCTTTTTCGGAATAGAGATTTATTTGGGGTAGTCAGAATGCTACTAAGACTAAGGAAAAGGATAATAGAATATTAATTGTGATAATAATAAATAGATTGATTACTCTCTTCCGAGTGTTTTCGGAATCTACTAATTGGAAGTCAGTCATATTAATTATACTAAGAGAGTAAGATCCTCATCAGTAAATAGAGACATATAGGAATAATCAGACTACATCTACGAAATGCCAGTATCATGCTGCTGCTTCAAATCCGAAGTGGTGTTTTGATGTGAAGTGAAATTTTAGTTGTCGAAGGAGGCATACTATGAGAAAAGTAGAGCCAATAATTACGTGTAGACCGTGAAATCCTGTCGCTATAAAGAATGTTGATCCGTAAATTCCGTCTGAGATGGAGAATGATGTTTCAAAATATTCTGAAGCTTGGAGGATGGTAAAGTATAAGCCTAGGAGAATTGTGATTAGTAGAGCTTGGTTTATGTGATTTCGTTTTCCTTCTATTAGACTGTGATGTGCCCATGTGATGGAGACTCCTGATGCTAGTAGGACTGATGTATTTAAAAGAGGAACTTCTAGCGGGTTTAGTGGTGTAATTCCTGTTGGAGGTCAGCAGCCACCTAGATCATGTGTGGGGACTAGGCTGGAGTGGTAGAATGCTCAGAAGAATCCGGCGAAGAAGAAGACTTCTGATACAATAAATAGAATCATTCCGTATCGCAAGCCTTTTTGTACGATAGGGGTATGATGGCCTTGGTATGTACCTTCACGGATAATATCACGTCATCATTGGTATATGGTCAGGATGTTTGCTAGTAGGCCTAGTGATAGAAGGGTTGTAGAGTTGTAGTGAAATCATATTACAAGGCCAGATGTAAGGAGTAGGGCTGAGAAAGCTCCTGTTAATGGTCATGGGCTAGGGTTAACTATATGATATGCGTGGGTTTGGTGGGTCATTAAGTATTATCATGTAAATATAGGCTTACTAGAAGTGTAAATACGTATGCTTGAATTAAGGCTACAGCGAATTCAAGTACTGTAAGTAGAAGTAGAATAATAAATGTGATGGTAGCAGTTGGAGGACTGATATTTATGAGTACTAGAGTGGCTCCACCAATTAGATGTATTAGTAAGTGACCTGCAGTGATGTTGGCTGTTAGTCGTACTGCTAGTGCCATTGGTTGGATAAACAGGCTAATAGTTTCGATAATAATTAGTATAGGAATCAGTGAAATGGGTGTTCCTTGTGGAAGAAAATGGGCTAAAGAACTTTTTAGTTTATGTCGGAATCCTAAGATTACGGCTCCTGCTCATAGAGGGATGGCTATGCTCAAGTTTATAGATAGTTGGGTGGTTGGGGTAAATGTGTGCGGTAGAAGACCTAGTAGGTTTGTTGAGCCAATGAATATGATTAGGGAAACAATTATTAGGGCTCAAGTTCGTCCTTTTGGTGTATGAATTAATATTATTTGTTTAATAATAAGTTTAATTAGTCAATGTTGGAATGAGTGAAGACGGTTGCTAATTAAGCGTTCTGATGATGGGAATAGGATTGATGGGAATATAATAATGGTGACAACAATTGGTAGTCCTATTACTGTTGGGGTAATGAAAGAGGCAAATAGATTTTCGTTCATTTTGATTCTCAAGGGTTTTTTGTTTTTTCTGTGGTTATGATTTTTTGTGAGGGGGCTGCAGGGAAGGTTTGTGAGGAAATTTTTAATTGAAATAAAATAAATAGTGTGATTATTGAGGATACAATCGTAATGAATCATGTGGATGTATCTAATTGTGGCATATCATTGTGGAGATATATAGTCTCTAACTTTAACTTAAAAGGTTAACGCTCTAAGCTTCACAATGATCTAGATTATTGAAGCTGATCAGTTTTCAAAATGTTTTAGTGGAACTATTTCAAGGACGATAGGTATGAAGCTATGGTTTGACCCGCAGATTTCGGAGCATTGTCCGTAGAATAGGCCAGGACGATTTGATGTCACTGTAGCCTGGTTTAGGCGACCTGGAATTGCGTCAGTTTTTAATCCTAGTGATGGCACGGCTCATGAGTGTAAAACGTCTTCAGATGAAATTAGCATGCGAATAGGTAATTCCATTGGAAGAACCACCCGGTTATCCACTTCTAGGAGTCGAAGTTCGCCAGGTTTCAGGTCATTGGTTGGAACTATATAAGAGTCGAAGCATAAGTCTTCATAGTCAGTGTACTCATAGCTTCAGTATCATTGGTGTCCCATGGTTTTTACTGTTAATACTGGGTTGTTAATTTCGTCTATCATATATAAAATTCGGAGTGAGGGGAGAGCAATTAAGATGAGAATAACGGCTGGAAGAATGGTCCAGACTGTTTCAACTTCTTGAGCATCTATTGTGCTTGTGTGAGTAAGTTTTGTTGTTAATATCAATGAGATAATATATAATACTAAGGAGCTAATTAGGAAGACAATTATTAGGGTATGGTCATGGAAGTTTGTAAGTTCTTCTATAATGGGAGATGTGGCGTCTTGTAAGCCTAGTTGGAAAGGATAAGCCATATAAGATATATAGATTTCACTCTATAATTTAACTTCGACAAAGTTATGTAATTATTTTACTAATATCTCATTGAGAAAGACATAGTGGTTATGAAATTGGCTTGAAACCAATTCTAGGGGGTTCGAATCCTTCCTTTCTTATTTAACTTTTACGTATGAAGGTTCTTCGAATGTGTGGTAAGGTGGAGGACATCCGTGAAGTCATTCAAGGTTAGTTGAGGAATATGATACTGATAAGACTTCGCGTTTAGATGCAAAAGCTTCTCAGATTATGAAGATTATTACAAGTACAGCTGTTAGCGAAATAAATGATCCTATGGATGAGACTGTATTTCATGTGGTGTAGGCATCTGGGTAGTCGGAGTAGCGTCGTGGTATTCCTGAGAGACCTAGGAAGTGTTGAGGGAAAAATGTCATGTTGACTCCTACAAATATGATGGCAAAGTGGGCTTTTGCTCATATATCATCTAGGGTATATCCTGAGAATAGTGGGAATCAATGTACAAATCCAGCTATGATAGCGAAAACCGCTCCTATGGATAGGACATAGTGGAAATGGGCTACTACGTAATATGTGTCGTGAAGTACAATATCAAGAGATGAATTTGATAGGACAATACCAGTTAGTCCTCCTACTGTAAATAAAAAGATGAAGCCTAAGGCTCATAGTATAGCAGGGGATCATTTGATGTTTCCGCCATGTAAAGTTGCAAGTCAACTAAATACTTTTACGCCCGTAGGAATTGCGATAATTATAGTGGCAGATGTGAAATAGGCTCGTGTATCTACGTCTAGGCCTACTGTAAATATATGATGTGCTCATACAATAAACCCTAGGAAGCCAATAGATATTATGGCTCATACTATTCCTATATACCCGAATGGTTCTTTTTTCCCAGAGTAGTAGGTAACTACGTGTGAGATAATTCCAAATCCTGGAAGAATAAGAATATAAACTTCTGGGTGGCCGAAGAATCAGAATAAGTGTTGATAAAGAATTGGGTCTCCTCCTCCAGCAGGGTCAAAGAAAGTTGTGTTCAGGTTTCGATCTGTTAGAAGCATTGTAATACCTGCTGCTAAAACTGGTAGTGAAAGAAGTAGAAGTACAGCTGTGATTAGTACTGATCACACAAATAAAGGTGTTTGATATTGAGTTATGGCAGGTGGTTTTATGTTAATAATAGTAGTAATAAAATTAATAGCTCCTAAAATAGAGGATACCCCAGCTAGGTGAAGGGAGAAAATGGTTAGGTCTACTGATGCCCCAGCGTGGGCCAAATTTCCAGCTAATGGTGGGTACACTGTTCATCCTGTCCCTGCTCCAGCCTCTACTATAGAAGATGCTAACAGAAGAAGGAATGATGGTGGAAGTAGTCAAAAGCTTATATTATTTATTCGTGGAAATGCTATATCGGGGGCTCCAATTATTAAAGGGACTAGTCAGTTTCCGAAACCGCCAATCATTATTGGTATGACTATAAAGAAAATTATTACGAATGCATGGGCTGTGACAATTACATTATAGATTTGGTCATCACCTAGAAGAGCACCTGGCTGTCCTAGCTCTGCTCGAATTAAGATGCTTAAGGCTGTTCCTACTATTCCTGCTCAGGCACCAAATAATAAGTACAGTGTTCCGATATCTTTGTGATTAGTTGAGAATAGTCAACGATTAACGAACATAGGTAAGATGGCTGAGTAAGGCATTAGACTGTAAATCTAAAGACAGGGGTTTAAGTCCCCTTTTTACCAAGCCTTAAGGTGATAATCATGTCGAATTGCAAATTCGAAGGTGTGGGGAATAGACCCTACTAAGGCTTCTCCCGCCCTTTTTCTGATAGGCGGGAGAAGTAGATTGAAGCCAGTTATAGGGTATTTAGCTGTTAACTAAATTTTCGTAGGTTTGAATCCTTCCAGTCTAGTGAGGCGAGGTCTTAGCTTAATAAAAGCAATTGATTTGCATTCAATAGATGTAGGATACAGTCTTACAGTCCTTATCAGAAGTTAAACTTGTTTGTTTTCTAAGGGCTTTGAAGGCTCTTGGACTGTATATATCCTAAACTTCTATGCAATTAATTGGGGGGAAAGGGGTAGAGTAAGGGTGCTGATTGTTGTTAGTGTTGGTAGAATGAAGTTATGTTTTAGGTTTGTGTGGTGGTATATTATTTTAGAGTTATTGTTGGTTGGGAATATAGTTAGAGAGGTGGAGTAGATTAGTCGTGTGTAGAAGAACAGGTTTAGAAGTGCTATTATGGCTATTAGTGTTGCTATAATTGGGGCGTTATTTTTTAATAGTTCTGAGATGATAGCTCATTTTGGTAAGAATCCTGTAAGGGGTGGTAAGCCTCCTAAGGATAATAGAATTAGTGAGGTTATGGCTAGAATTGTTGGAGTTTTGTTTCATAATATAGAGATGGAGTTAATTGTTGTGGTTGAATTTATTATGAGAGCTATAAATATTGGGATAGTTAAAATGATGTAAATTACTAGATTAATAATTGTAAGGTTTGGATTATAGGGGAGGATGGCCATTATTCAGCCTATGTGAGCAATTGATGAAAATGCTATGATTTTTCGTGTTTGTGTTTGATTTAATCCACCTCAGGCACCAATAAAAATTGATGAGATTGCGAGGATGGTTGTAATGATTGGGTTGAGTAGATGAAAGATTTGGTATAGGATGGATAGGGGTGCAATTTTTTGTCAAGTTAATAGGATTAATCCAATGTGAATTGGAATTCCTTGAGTTACTTCTGGTAATCAGTAGTGGAATGGGGCTAGGCCTAGTTTTATGGATAATGAGATTAGTATAAGATTAATAAGTATGCTGTTTGTTTGTTGTTGGAATGTTCATATGCCTGATTGTTTGTAGTTGAGTACTACGGCTAGCAAGATAATTATGGAGGCTGTTGCCTGTGTGACAAAATATTTTGTGGCGGCTTCTGTTGATCGTGGGTTTTTTTTGTTAATTAAAAGTGGGATGATGGCCAAGAGGCTTAGTTCAAGTCCTACTCATATTAGTAGGAGGTTGGAGCTGGCTATTGTGATTACTGGTCCTATGAAGATAGTGAAGTAAATAATGATTAGGGTGATAGGGTTGATTAGTACGGGAAGGGTTTAAACCAACATTTTCGGGGTATGGGCCCGATAGCTTAATTAGCTGACCTTACTGAGTAGGATAGGGTGTATTGGTAGCACGGAGAATTTTGAATTCTTAGGTGTAGGTTCAATTCCTATTATCCTAGAAATAAGAGGATTTAAACCTCTATTATTTACTCTATCAAAGTAACTCTTTTGTCAGACATATTTCTATATGTAGGGTGGGATGCCCGCTAGAAAGATTGGTATGGAGATATGTCATATGCATAAAGCTAATGTTAGGGGGAGGAAATTTTTTCATAGCAGATGTATTAGTTGGTCATATCGGAATCGAGGGTAGGATGCTCGAATTCATAGAAATGCTGTTGATAGGATTAGTGTTTCTAATATAAAGTTGACTGAGTATAGTTCTGGGTGGATTATATAGTATAGTGGGCCTAAGAATACAATGGTTGATAGAGCATTTATTAAAATAATGTTAGTATATTCTGCTATAAAGAATAATGCGAATGGTCCTGCTGCATATTCAACATTGAAGCCTGAGACTAGTTCTGACTCTCCTTCTGTTAGGTCGAAGGGGGCTCGGTTTGTTTCTGCTAGGGTTGAGATAAATCATATTATGGCTATCGGTCAGGCTGGGATTAGGAGTCAAATATGTTCTTGTGTTGTAATTAGTATTTGTAGAGAGAATGAGCCGCTTATTAGGAGTACGGAGAGTAGGATGATAGCTATTGTGACTTCATATGAGATGGTTTGGGCAACGGCTCGTAGGGCTCCAAATAGGGAGTATTTTGAGTTGGATGCTCATCCTGATCATAGGATAGAGTAAACTGAGAGACTTGATGTAGCTAGAATAAATAAAATACCTAGGTTGAGGTTGATTAGGGGGTGTGGTATTGGTAAAGGAATTCATAGGCTTAGGGCTAGTGTAAGTGATAAGGTGGGTGCAATAATAAATAGGGACATTGAGGTTGTTAAGGGGCGTATGGGTTCTTTTATAAATAATTTTATGGCATCGGCAAATGGTTGAAGAATGCCGTATGGGCCTACAATATTTGGTCCTTTTCGTAGTTGTATGTAACCTAAAATTTTTCGTTCTACTAGGGTGAGGAAAGCTATAGCGATTAAAATGGGAATTAGGAGTGTTAAGATATTAATAAAATACACTATTAGGGAGAGGATTTGAACCTCTGGGGACAAGGTTTTAAGTCTTACGCAATTACCTGGCTCTGCCACCCTAATTACCTGGTCTAGGTAAGTTTATAGTACATATTTATTTTATTAAGATATTCTTCATAAATTAAATTGGGAGCGCTTTAAATAAGGTGGCTCCATTTCTCTTGTCCTTTCGTACTGGGAGAAATTGTTAATAGATAGAAACCGACCTGGATTACTCCGGTCTGAACTCAGATCACGTAGGACTTTAATCGTTGAACAAACGAACCATTAATAGCTTCTGCACCATTGGGATGTCCCTGTCCAACATCGAGGTCGTAAACCCTAATTGTCGATATGAACTCTTGAATAGGATTGCGCTGTTATCCCTAGGGTAACTTGGTCCGTTGATCAATAATTGGGTCAATAAGATACTAATGTTACTTTGACTTGTTGGTCTAAGTTAGAATCATTCGGAGGTTTTTTTGTTCTCCGAGGTCACCCCAACCGAAATTTTTAGTTTACATTTTTATTATTTGGAACCATTAGGTTAGTTCTAGGTTAAAATTAAACTAGTAAATTGAAGCTCCATAGGGTCTTCTCGTCTTATTGTGGCATTCCAGCCTCTTCACTGGAAGGTCAATTTCACTGATTGGAAGTAAGAGACAGTTGAACCCTCGTTTGGCCATTCATTCTAGTCCCTAATTAAGGAACAAGTGATTATGCTACCTTTGCACGGTCAGGATACCGCGGCCGTTTAACTTATGTCACTGGGCAGGCAATGCCTCTAATACTTACTATGCTAGAGGTGATGTTTTTGGTAAACAGGCGAGGTTCGTGTTTGCCGAGTTCCTTTTACTTTTTTTAATCTTTCCTTATAGCATTCCTGTGTTGGATTAACGGGGTATAATTAGGCAGTTTTATTTAGTGGTTAATGCCTATAATTCGGTAATTGACAATGGTTATCCGAGTTGTCATACACTTATGCTAGGAGAATAATATTCTTGTTACTCATATTAACAGTATTTCATCTATAATATTATAGATTAACCCAATATGTAGAATAGGAAGTTATAAAGATTTGTGGAATTAGTATTTTTTATATGTTGAGCTTGAACGCTTTCTTTATCGATGGCTGCTTTTAGGCCTACAATGGTTATAATAGTTTTAAAGTTGTTTATTCACTATAAAAGGTTTTTTCCATTCCTAAAGAGCTGTCCCTCTTTTGGCTATATTTTAAATTTACATTTTGATTTTTAATTCTTATGGTAAATTTAAAGTTGAACTTAAGTTCTTTTTTTGGGTAACCAGCTATCACCAAGCTCGTTAGGCTTTTCACCTCTACCTAAAAATCTTCCCACTATTTTGCCACATAGACGGGTTGATTCATAAAATTGTTTTTAGGTAGCTCGTTTGGTTTCGGGGTTCTTAGCTAAAGTCTTTTGGTTAAGATATTTCTAGTTAATTCATTATGCAAAAGGTACAAGGTTTAATCTTTGCTTATTTGTACTTTAAATTAGTCTTTCATCTTTCCCTTACGGTACTTTCTCTATAGCTCCTAGTGAAATAAATTTCTTTCTCCAATACTTTTTGTTAGTTGAATGTTTTAATTTACATAGAGGAATAATTGTGTTTGTTGGTGTTAGGGCTAGGATTAGTTCAAAGTGTTCATTCTTCATGAATTCTTCTGGGTGTAGGCCAGATGCTTTGATATTAAGCTACACTGTGATTATTCCAAGCACACTTTCCAGTATGCTTACCTTGTTACGACTTATCTCCTCTCATAAATTTTTTAGTGCTATTATTTATGGTTGTATCAATTTAATTTGAGGAGGGTGACGGGCGGTGTGTGCGTACTTCATTGCGCGATTCAATTAAGCTCTCTATTCTTAATTTACTACTAAATCCTCCTTTGTCCTTTAGTTTCATAAAGGGTTTCGTAATGTTCTTAGGCAAGAAAATGTAGCCCATTTCTTCCCACCTCATTGGCTACACCTTGACCTAACGTTTTTATGCTTGTTCTTGTGCTTACTTTTATGCCTTTTTAGGGTTTGCTGAAGATGGCGGTATATAGGCTGAATTAGCAAGGGGTGGTGAGGTAGAGCGGGGTTTATCGATTATAGAACAGGCTCCTCTAGATGGGTTATAAAGTACCGCCAAGTCCTTTGAGTTTTAAGCGGTGGCTAGTAGTTCTCTGGCAAATATTTTTGTAGGTTGAATTATTTTAGTTTAGGGCTAAGCATAGTGGGGTATCTAATCCCAGTTTGGATCTTAGCTATCGTGTATTATATTAATAATTAGAATTACTTTCGTCATTGGATTTAAGTCCTAACAATGAATTTTCACATATAAGTTGGATTTTAATTCTATTATTTGTATTATAGTTGACACGTTTTACGCCGAGAATAATTAGTTTGGGTTAATCGTATGACCGCGGTGGCTGGCACGAAATTTACCAACCCTAAGAGGTATAGCTTAGTCAAACTTTCGTTTATTGCTTAATATTTATCACTGCTGGGTCCCGTGGGGGTGTGGCTAGGCAAGGTGTCTTTAGCTATGTTATGTGCTTGATACCCTCTCCTTAAATTTTGATATAAATGTTTAAGGGATTTTACACCGGTTTATGGATATTTGCATGTGTAATCTTACCTCCAACTAATTATAAGGCCAGGACCAAACCTTTGTGTTTATGGGATTATAATAATCCATCTAAGCATTTTCAGTGCTTTGCTTTGTGATAAGCTACATTAAC